ACAGTTATTCTATATATTTTGATATTGAAAATCATATTTTTGAGATTGCCAATGATCATCCTTTTTGGAGTGAACTAGAAAGTTCTTTTTATCGGAATTCTAGTTATCTGAATAATGGATCTAAGAGTAAGAATCCCGACCACGATCGTTACATGGATGATACTCAGTATACTTGGAATAATCACATTAATAGTTGCATTGACAGTTATCTTCAGTCCCAAATCTGTATTGATAGTTACATTGTAAGTGGTAGTGACAATTCCAGTAATAATTACATTTCTAGTTCCATTTGTGGTAAAAGTGGAAATAGTAGTCAAAACGAGGATACCAGAACGAGTGATCAAACTATACCAGAAAGTTCTACTAATCTGGGTGTAACTCAACAATACCGGCATTTGTGGGTTCAATGCGAAAATTGTTATGGATTAAATTATAAGAAATTTTTTAAATCAAAAATGCATCTTTGTGAACAATGTGGATATCATTTGAAAATGAGTAGTTCAGATAGAATCGAACTTTTGATCGATCCGGGCACTTGGGAGCCTATGGATGAAGACATGGTCTCTCTGGATCCCATTGAATTTCATTCGGAGGAGGAGCCTTATAAAAATCGTATCGATTCTTATCAAAGAAAGACAGGATTAACCGAGGCTGTTCAAACAGGCAGAGGGCAACTAAACGGTATTACCGTAGCAATTGGGGTTATGGATTTTCAGTTTATGGGGGGTAGTATGGGATCCGTAGTCGGGGAGAAAATTACCCGTTTGATTGAATACGCTACTAAAGAAGTTCTACCTCTTATTATAGTGTGTGCTTCCGGAGGGGCACGCATGCAAGAAGGAAGTTTGAGCTTGATGCAAATGGCTAAAATATCTTCTGCTTTATATGATTATCAATCAAATAAAAAGTTATTCTATGTACCAATTCTTACATCTCCTACTACCGGTGGGGTGACAGCTAGTTTTGGTATGTTGGGGGATATCATTATTGCCGAACCCAATGCCTACATTGCCTTTGCGGGTAAAAGAGTAATTGAACAAACATTGAATAAAACAGTACCCGAGGGTTCACAAGCGGCTGAGTATTTATTCCAGAAGGGCTTATTCGATCTAATCGTACCACGTAATCCTTTAAAAAGCGTTCTGAGTGAGTTATTTCAACTCCACACTTTCTTTCCTTTGAATCAAAATTAGAACATTAAGTTCAATTATTTTGAGCAAAAAAGTAATTAGTTTATCGGAATCCAAGTCAAAATTAGACGAATGGGGTTTTCTTTGTTGACATAAGATCTAATTATATAAAGAATCAAAAGTCACAGAAAATCCGCCCCTTTTTCTATATTCCTGATTAGTGATCAAGAAATGAAATTCTTATTTTCGTGAAATTAGGCAAATCAAAAAAATCTACTCTTCTCGTCATATATAATGAAAATCTATAAAATATAGAATTTTTTATTTTTCTATATCTTACGATAATCCTATTTTGACTAAGAATCCCTGCTGGATGGGATTCTAACAAACCCTTCAATATATTCAATATTGAATATAAATAGAATCTAATTCATTTTTAAGAAACTTTTTGTTTAGTAAATAAAATTCGAAGACAAGAGCAAAAAATAATATCTCATCCATATCCTTTCAAATCTTTCATGTAGAAAGATGAAAAACTACATTATATACTCACTTAGATAGATACTTAGATTTATACTTAATACATATTAAGTAATAATAATAATTCCAATTTAGAATTATCAAATTATAATAAGATATCTTTATATATAATAAGATATCTTTATATTATAAATAATAAATATAAAATATAAATAATAATAACAGGTACAAATAGTAAATCGAGGTACCCATTCTATGACAACTCTTAACTTTCCCTCTGTTTTGGTGCCTTTAGTAGGCCTAGTATTTCCGGCAATCGCAATGGCTTCTTTATTTCTTCATGTTCAAAAAAACAAGATTGTTTAGAGCCGATGGCACAAAATCTCATCTATTTTTTTTTTTCAAAACTGACGTTTGTATCATAACACAGATATCCATTTAGCAAAATATGGTATAGTATAAGCGGCTTCCGCCGAAAAACTCTTATGTCTCCATAAAATGCTATAGGGGTCAATGGATTCTAGCTATTTTCAAATAGACCCGAATCGACGGATAGCTGAACTGTAAAGTTGGTCTATCTATTTGGCTATCTTTAGTGAGATCATACGAAGGGTATGTTATTAGTTTAGATCTAACGAATTTAATGAATTACTCCTAAAGGGTCACATCAAACTAGTGCTAGTTGATGCGAGTTACTTCGGAAACAAAAGGACTAAAGTCAAATTCATTTGGGGTATTCTCTCAATTCCAAAAAAATCAACTGGATCAAGTATGAGTTGTCGATCAGAACATATATGGATAGAACCTATAACGGGGGCTCGAAAAACAAGTAATTTCTGCTGGGCTGTTATCCTTTTTTTAGGTTCATTAGGATTCTTGTTGGTTGGAAC